TTGCAATATCTCCTTGTAGAGACCCTCTGCTTGGAAAGCAGACGTACTTTTTATACTAATAAAACACAAATATTAATTATTACCTACCCATACAACACACACAAGGGTAGGGGATAGTACATTTAAATATACCTTTATCTATAATATTCATTACCTTTAAGGTAGTATCTATAATATATTTATTTCATTTAATAATATTAATTATTAATCCACTAAAATTACAAAAATAATACGGCTTAAAAGTTACATCAAAAAATTCTAAAAGAGGGGAGTCTTTTAGGTTGAAAAATTTAGACCATTTTTCTCGCTTTTAAAGGGGAAATTTGAACTTTTTACAAAACCTTAATTTTACGTTATAAATGAAGGAAATTTACAAAAACACAAAAATGTAAATTCAACAATTTTTTTGAACAAATTTTTACACCACTGACTAATTCTAAAACTTCCTATAGTACGAAAAACTATCATGCTAAACACCCAGCCAGTAAAATACAACAAAAAATAGAATAAACACTAACCCCGCTACCACCGCTCTTACCGAATAAATAGATAAACGCAAAAATAACAGTCTCGACACTAACTTCACCAACAATATCTCTCAACGGTATATGCCCAACTTAAAAACCCTCTGAACCTTTCAAAACAACCAATAGCACCAGGCTACAACCAAAGATTTACCCCATAGCCAATAATCCCAAATCCTTGCAACCCTCTTACTGTAACCTAACCAACCCCAATACGCACCCAACACTTGAATAAGCAAAAACCCGACTGAACCGTACACACCCAACAATTTAGCTTCCTCCATACTACCAACACAAACTAAATTTATTACACTACCCAACACCACTAAACCAGCTATCAAAAAAAAATTACTAGATCACCCTAAGCTCAAACCACGAACAGAATCACATAATAAAAATACAAAACGAAACGAATACACATAAGAAAGCAAGAATCCCAAAAACACAAAACATCCACAAACTACTTTTCAAGTAACCCCACATAATCTTCCAAACATATAATGCTTACTAAAAAATATACCAATAAACGGCAACCCACATAAAGAAAGAATCAAAAACCCTAGCAAAAAAGTACCACATCGACCATAATAACGAGTCAAATAAACTCCGGCAGCCGACTGTCTTCCTCCCCTACCTCTCATTACATCTCCAACCAACATAAACAAAAAACACTTACTTACACCATGACTTATTAATTGATACAACGCTAAGTCCACCCTACCACAAACAAAAAAAACTAAACATCAAGCTATATTTTTACAAGTAGATAAAGCTACAATCTTCTTTAAATCCTCATACTTATACGCACACCAGCCACTTATTAAAATCCTAACTATCGAAAAAATAAATAACCATACTATACATACACCATTAACTAAGTCAACGTACCGCAAACAAAATCACACACCCGCCGCAACTAAAGTAGAAGAATGCACCAATGATCTCACCGGAGTTGGCGCCCGCATTGCTTCCAATAATCAAGCCACAAAAGGAAAGGATGCTCTCTTAGTTAACAAAACCAAAAGAATCCCAACCAACAAAACTCAACCAAAATACACTACATCCACATCATAACGAAGAATGACAGCCAAAACCACAAATAACGCTACATCTCCAAATCGAGAAGAAGCTAAAGTAATTAACGCTGCCCGCAAACTACTCATATTCGAATAAAAAAGAATCAACAAAAAACTAACAAACCCCAAGTATTCCCAAAATATTAAACTTAACACCAACGAATTACTAAAAATCAAAAACATCATTACACCAACAAACATAACAACTAACTTAAATAATCTTAAACCATTCTCGTCATGCCAAAAATAATGACTACAATAAATCAATGCAAATCTACTACAAATTATAAGCATACATGCACTAATCAACCTAACTTGATCAACCACTCAAACAAACCTCAAACTATTGTAAACAAAAGAGTATAACCCCGCTTCAAACCTCCCCCTCATACAACTACTCAAATAAACAAACCCAATAGCACTAAAAACTACTCTCAACAGCACAAACATAATATTTAACAGGAACTCAACGTTCCAAGACAGCGGTCGAAACGCAATCCCCTTTTAGGATGTTAAATGTAAAAGGGGGACATCCCCATATTTGACGCTTAAAACCAACCCATATAATCTGGCACTCTTACTCTTACACTTTCTAATTCAGCAAGCCTCACAAACAAATGTGAATCTATTGATTTCAAATCAATAAGGTTTAATACCTAAACTAGCTAAGAGGGTATACACAACTCCATCATCGAAACCTAAATCCAACCCATATAATCTGGCACTCTTAATTTTGGCTAGATCACAATCTACCTCAAGATTTACAATCTCACGCACTACAATATACTAAACCAATAACGATGAAAAGACCTCTTATTAGCTCCCACCAAACTTACCAAAAACAATCCAAACAATAACGCTGCACAAAAATAACAATAACCTAAACTATCCCACTCCGAAACCAAAAAATAACTTCTCTCTGCCACCCTAATACTAACCCTCAACCTAAACATTGTAAACAAAAAACAACCAACCATTAAAACAAACAAAACTCTATTCAATCCAACAAATACTCCTACATTTGGCCTCTGAACTGACACAAATATATAAAGAACATACACCCCACCAACATAAATTATATAGAACAACGCCAAGTATCACCTAAACCCCAACACCAAATATACACCAAATCCCCCACACAAAGCAGAAAACAATAATAAAAAACAACATACTACAGGATTAATCACAAATGCAAACACAAACAAACTAGTTAAATATCTCGAAAAAACTATTCTCAACAACATTATCGCTTACCTACCTGACTACGACGTAAAACCACCTCCGCCACAATAGGCATATAAGCGTGCCCAGCACCACACAATTCCGTACAATAACCCACAAAACACCCAACACGATCCGGAAAAAACATAGCTACATTAACTCGACCTGGAATTGCATCCACCTTTAAATGATAATCAGGCAAAGAAAAAGAATGAATCACATCCGCTGATGTAACCAATAACTTTCTAGGTATACCATAAAAAAATCGAATAGGCTTTTTCACACCATCAATAAAATCTCTCATCATAGAATCATAAAACTCACCACCAGGTTCCTTGTAACTCCAATATCACTGATGTCCCACCACATGATAACAATCACCCCCCGTATGATTTCTTCCCGTGATTATAAACTGTAAATTAAGATAACATAAAATACACATTAAACCCGTTGGAATCACAGTCCAAAAAAACTCAATAAAAGATTTATCCCCAGGTAATCTAGCACCTTTGTCCTTCCCAACTAACTGCCACAATAAAACACAAATAACCCAACATGGAATATAAGAAGATAAAGAAATTATATAACTAACCAAATCAAAGTATGATAAACCTTTAATCAACATCAACCCCCTTACCTAAAAGTACAGGATTGCATAGCGGCCGGTTCCCCCACCGCTGCCATGTTACGACTTATCTCAACACTAATTGAGAGTGACGGGCGATGTGTACCTCGACTAATATCACAATTCAAAGCCACATATTAATTAACCTTTACTACCGAGTCCTAAATTACAACCCACTCCCAAGTTAAGATTTATACTGTAGTGCACCTTAACCACCACATCAGCAGCACATCGACCTAGCTTAAATCAACCTCATTTCACCTATTTAAAGCTCTGACCACAGATTTTAAACCGGACATACACTAACTCACATTATGGTGGTCGACTAATAAGTGGACTATCTGTTCAAAGACACACTCCCCCGGACGAATCTCGTCGACTGCCAAATTCTTTTAGTTTCAACTATGGATAAAACTTCCAAACCTTGTAAAAGGGTATCTAATCCTTTTCCAAAAATGATATCAAACAAATAAGAAAATTTATTTCCCCCTAGGTCATATTCTACCAAAAACCTAACAATAACTTTCAAATTATTTACACCAACATAAAGACGAGACTAACAGAATAACCGCGGGTGCTGGCACTGCGACTTACCCACCTCTTTATAGAACCTCCCATACTGAAACCATACTATGAGAACTCACCACTAGCTTAACTCATTCAACATAAAAACAAATAAACACAAAAAATCCTATGTGGTAAAATTCTATATGTCTTTATCAACCAGAATTAAATTGAAAGGTGCAAGAAACTTCTAAAAGCGCCTTTGCAGAGCGCTCTCCTTACGGAATACACCCAAATAAAATAACTAATGGTCCTTTCGTACTAACTAGTTAGAATAATAGATAAGAACCGACCTGGCTCACGCCGGTCTTAACTCAACTCATGGAAAATATTACAGGTCGAACAGACCTTTCATACTAGCCTCTACACCAGCATTACATCTCTAAGTCAACATCGAGGTAGCAACTAAACGAATCGATTTGATCTCTAATCGTCTCTTACTCAGTTATCCCCAAGGTAACTTCATCCTTTAACCCAATAGGCTCTAAAAACGAATAAAAAATTCATCTTTACCCCAAATAAACAGTTACACTGTAAAGCTCTTGGGGTCTTTCCGTCTTATTTCATAACTAAGGATTCTGCACCTCAAAATCAATTTCAGCTTAAAAGCCCATTTTCAACAATACTTGGTCAAACCTTTCAAACAATCCTCCAATTACGAGGCAACTAATTATGCTACCTTCGCACAGTCAGTATACTGCGGCCATTAATCTCAACATTGGGCAGGCACTACCATTAAAATTTTCTAATGACAATGTTTTTAATAAACAGACCAGCATTTCTCGAGAAAAAAAGACCATATTAGTCTCTTACTTATTCTACCATACTCAACTCAACAAATTAAACAAAGCTTATCCACCATAAAATCAAACATTTTACAACCATCTTATAACAAAATTATCATACCAAGACATCTTTAATCTCAGTAAACCCACTAAAAATTCACATTTCTATTCAGCTACATCACCTCTTAGCAATGTAACTACACCGATTAAACCAAGCTTAAATCAGATATAAGAAAGTACGAATTATGTATCACAACTTTCATTGACTCTCCAGACATTTACTTAACAACCTGTCAATTCCAAACAAGTCAAAAAAAAATCACTTTCCTTCGGATCACCGAAATAACCGCAAAACCTCAGTAAATCATGATGCAAAAGGTAAACTAAACATAGAAACCCCCATTACCACAGCCTAACGGCAAATAGAAGGAGTTCTAAAACATCTACACATTACAAAAGTGCTATTTTAACCTAAACTACCCTTCCTCATCTCCTTTACTAACACTCTAAAATGTACCCCAACAATAATAGCTAGGAGATCCTATATATAATCTATGATGTGGCACAGGCACTGTACAAACATTTGTACCTACTGAAGAAGCCCCTCATAAACCAACCACCTTATTACCCACAACCATAGACTCCCATAAAACAAACACCAAAAACAATCCTCTTACCACAGAAATAACTCCACCTAATGAAGAAACTTTATTTATTCAATAAAAAGATGGATCATAACAACAAACACGACGAGGTAAACCATAAAACCCTAAAAAATGCATTGGAAAAAAACATAAATTAAACCCAACCATCGAAACAAACCAATGACCCTGCAATAAAAACTTATTTAAAGCATAACCAGTAATTACTGGTCACCACCACACCAAAAATAAAACTACTGTCCTATAAGAACCTAACGACAACACATAGTGAAAATGAGCTACCACAAATCAAGTATCATGAAACAAAGCATCCAACACCGACGCAGATAAAACAATTCCCGTTACCCCACCAATCGTAAACAAAAATATAAAAGCAATAACCCATCAAATTACAGGATCTCTTAACCTACTTCGTCTCCTTCCCAACATATACAACCAAGAAAAAACCTTTATACCTGTAGGTATACCTATAACCATAGTAACTGAACTAAAAAACACTGTAGTCTTTAAATCTAACCCTACCACAAACATATGATGAACTCAAACCACACTACCTAAACAAACTATAGCACCCATCGCAGAAATCAAACCATAGTAACCAAACAAAGAATCTTTTTTCCTTAAGGAACAACATATATGCCCTATCATACCAAACCCGGGAAGAATCAATACATACACCTCCGGATGTCCAAAAAACCAAAACAAATGTTGAAACATTACAGGATCACCACCTCCTAAAGGATCAAAAAAAGCAGCATTAAATTTTCGATCAAACAAAAGCATAGTAATACCAGCTGCTAAAACTGGAAGACTCAAAAGCAATAATATAGAAGTAAACAAATAACCCCACACTATTACAGACAACCGCAACACTAAAGGATCTCGCATACATCTATATATTGTACAAACAAATTTCAACGACCCCAATAAACTAGATAACCCAGCCATATGCAAGGAAAGCATCAAAAAATCAGCACCTATCCCCCTATAACCAACAGAAGATAATGGTGGGTAAAAGGTTCAACCCACACCTGCACCAAAATACATCCTTAAACTTAAAAATATCGATGATGGTAACAATAACCATAACCTTAAAGCTTTCAAACGAGGTAAACTCAAATCCCTCAACCCTAACAACAAAGGAAGTAAGTAGTTACCGAACCCGCCAATCAATACAGGCATTAAAAAAAAAAATAACATAATCACACCATGACTAGTAACAACATAATTATACACCTCCGGAGATAACAAATTATAGTAAGGCTCAGTAAAATTTAACCGAATTAACATTCTTAAAGCCAACCCCATAAAACCTCTTCAAACACCAAACAATCCATAAATTAACCCTATACGCTTATGATCTAATGTAAACCCTCAAGAAATCAACCAATCTACCCATCTACGAAACGACTTAAACATCAAACTAGACAACAGCAAACGGCACCAACCGCATTTTGTTTTGAAAACAAACAGTCTACTCTAACTTAGCTTGCTCCCATAACCAGAGAATCGAACAATCAACTGTTCAACCCATCGTTAGCAGCGACAGGATAATAATCCTCTTTTTAATACCTTCATCGAACATACCCTCTACGCAACTCAACTAAATAACCAAACAATAACATAAACAAAAAAAATAAATAAACCATCATCCTAGAATACAAAATTCCTTGAAAAGGAATATTCAATAACAACGATATCTCCAAATCAAACACAACAAAAAAAACCAACAATAAAAAGTAAGTATACCTAAAAACATTTTCCGAACTATCTTGACCCATAAACCCACACTCAAAAGAACACAACCAACTACGACTCAAACCAGAACAACCCCCTACCACTTTTCATCCATACCAATGATAAACTCTCACTAAACAGACCAATAACAACCCCACACCTCACAACACCACCAAACCTCACATTAAGAAAAGTTATCAACAACATCTCCAGAGTAAGAATCTGAAACTTTAATATTAAGCTATTTTCTCATTGACGAAAGTCACCTTTAATTATTACTATATCACAGTAACCTGCCATTGCAGCCCTATCAACTCAACCAACTTAACTTAAGACCTCAAATCCCCAAAACTTGCATTCTATAAACCTAAACTACTGGTTGCCGTTTACAGGACAACATCCATCTCAAAGTTAACAGCCTTACGATTTAACTTAATCTATATAAACCAAACTATTTATCACTAACACAAACTCAAACACCAAAAAACGCCTAACAACAAAACAACAAACCCAACCCTCCACATCAAATGCACTAACTTATCAAACCGAAATCGAGGCAACGTAGCACGAACCCATGCAAAAAAAAACAAATGAAAAAATGCAAAAACTAAACTAAACCAAGTACCTCCAAAAAACAATACTCCTGTCAACCAAGATGATACATAAATAATTAAATATTCACACGCATACAAACACAAAAACGGCACACCACAATACTCCACGTTCAACCCACTAACTAACTCTCTTTCCGCCTCAACATAATCAAAGGGCGTTCGATTTGTCTCAAATAACAATCTAATCAACCAAATCCTATACACACCCAAAAACACCAACCAACTCCCCCAAACATACTCCTTTAAAGGATAAACCCAATATCCTCCTAACAATACACCCATCAAAATACAAACACACATAAATCTAATTTCATGCATTACAGAACAAAAAGACACACGCAAACTACCTATTAAAGCATACTTTCTATACGTCCCCCAACCAGCTGCCAATAATCCATGGCCTGACACTCTAACAACAACTAAAAATCATAACAACCAATTTTTATCCCCCAAACCTTTGTAGTAAACAGCACATAAAGTACACAACCCGACAGCAACATACAACATCAACACTACTCCTACTCAAGCAAGCCAACCACGCAATTCATACAACACTATCTTACTCTTCCCCAGCAACTTTATAAAATCAGCAAATCTCTGCAATAAACCTATCAACCCAACCTTTTTCGGCCCCTTACGTCTCTGCGCGTACCCTAACACCTTACGTTCACCCAAGATAAAAAAAGCAACTAATAACATTATTAAAGTAAATGCAATTAAAGTTCTCAAAGCAAAATAACAAAATAAACTAAATCCAAACATCACGCTTTAAGCAACAACTTACCTCTAGCACGACAAGCTAACATTCTTATTTAAACTAAAAACGTCAACAACGGAGTATTCCTCACCTGATACTTGCAGAGTACCCATTCTACATAAACTACATCGTTAATAACGATAGGATTAAACCTTCTTATGCGTGTAAAGCAAACATTTTAAATAAACTATCTCGCTTAAACCATACCACCTCCATTTCAAGAACGCTTGCCTGCCGCATAAACACCAACTAAATAACGCATTAATCACCATTGCTCTGCAATGGAATTCACACATCAACTAAACAGTACCAAACTACTTCCAGATAACATACACCATGATATAAAAAACTTATAAAACAAAACCAAAGATAAAGGGGTTGCCAAATAAACTACTCTGTACATAAAAATAAATCAACGACGTCTGACACCCTCAGACAAAGTCAAACTTAAATTAAACCAAAATAATCTCGCCACTACCAAAAACGCTCAACCTCTGTACACGACAAAAAGTCTAACTAACATCCTCATAGGCACGATTACCGATAAATACAACAACGCTGCTCTAGAAGATATCATCATACAAGCCCAACATTCATATAATTTTACAACTGATGTAAAAAACTTTATAGTCATATAAACAAAAGTAGCTCCACACAACAATCTAAGCACCGGTCTCACTCCTTTTAGCCCCTGCAAAGAAGTCAAGCTCAAAATATAACTCATGCATAACAAAGGAAACTTTAAAAACACTGACATACACAAAATAACCGGTAAACTCTTTCTAGAACAAAAGACTTTAATTACCCAACCACTAAAAGGATACACACCGAACTTAATTATAAAACCAAGTAATAAAAAAAATATTAACTCATTAACAATTATACCCGCTAATAACAAGGAAGAAGCGATACTTAGCACTATCACATACCTTAACGCAGCTCTAGCCAACTTATGCTCTCGTCAAGGGCGCAAGCTTCCTCGTAACTCTACGTACAAACAAGGAATTAATCTTAATCCACCTAATTCAATAAACAATCAAAAATATAATAAATCTTCCCTGTAAAACACCCTAATAGAAAAAAACACCACACTAGCCACACACCCGACAGAGGACAAATAACCAAATAATAAATTTCCCATCTAAGGAATCGTTTGCAATACCCCTAAAAGTATTGCCCATTGAATAATTACTACAGCTGATTCGTATAACGAATACAGCACTACCAAACCACTAGACCATAAACTTACAAAAACGAATCTAGAGACCTTACTGCCTAAAAAGTAACCAATCGAAAAATTCAATAACGGACGAAGCATAAGCACTACTGGCCGTATTAAAGAACTCACTATCTCAAAAAAACAAACAAATGGAGCAAGTCATAAAGGAGTTCCCCTAGGAACAAAACCAGAAAAAAATAAGACTCCCTTTTCTCACATAGCTTCTCAAAACTTTCCAACACACACAGGAAAAACTAATGCAACTAATAACCTAACTAACCCCACTACACCAAACACATACGGAAATCGAACACACATAAACCTAAACAATAAAACAATCATCAAATATCCATAAAATTTCAATCCACCCAACTTTCCTATTTTCTGAACCAATAAATCTCACAATCCAATAAAACGTCCGACATTCACAGAAAGGAATGTATAAACACATATTTTATGAACATGAATCACAGAGTTTTAACTTAACTTACCCTTTCATGCCAACTACACAGAGGTATCTTCAGCTCTTCAAACTAACACTTTAAACTTAAGCTAAAAAGGCACAACCGACAACCAATCTCCTTCTTGACCAAAACAAGATATGCCCTACACCAGATTGTATTTCAACCACAGAACCATCAAACCTTATATCAACACAAACAACAAAAATCTAATCAACCCTCAAAACACTGATGACAATAAATAAACTTCCTCAACCCCACTTCTAACTTGCACTACACTAAAGTGACGAGATAACAATCCACCTAATAAAAAAAACGGAACCAACCTACTAAAAAATAGATAAACACAAAAAAAAACAAATACTATACAACTCTTATCTGCCAAATCAGATAATCTCTGCACCTCACAAAAAAATTGTAAAGAGGTAGGTAACGATGCAACAGTACACAATCCCACCACTATCAAACAACGAAACAATAAACTACCCCCCAAAACAAACTTAAGCACTTTTCAATTTCGAGTCCCAGACAACTCATAACATCACCATAACACCATAAACACTAACCCCGCTGATAAACCATGGCCTACAGAGTACACGTACACCAAGCCACTACTAAAATAACCAGCTGCATAAAAAATAACTGCAGCAATTACTATATGAGAAAGACTTAACAAAGCCAACCAACGCTTACCATCTAACTCGCTACAAGCACCTGCAAAAAATATTAAAGCCATAACCAATAACAACCCTAAATAAACTTCCGAAAACACACCATCTACCAATACTACACTACAAAAGCGATATACACCCAACAACCCTAACTTCATTATATACCCCCTCAAACATATCGAAACAGCCCTCCTCGCCTCAGCATGAACCAATGGCAATCACACGTGAAAGGGAAACAAAGGGATCTTAGTAATAAACAATATCCCCAATAACACAAGAAGCCATCAATTATATGAATATCATGTTGATTTAACATTACACCATTCCATAAAATTAAAACTGCCACAAACTCCACTAAGATACAACAAAATTAACAACATAGGTAAACTTGTAAACACTACATAACCCACCAAATATCAACCCGCTATAAACCGCTCCGAGTAAGGAGACTCTGCAACTAACAAATACAACAAAGACAATATTGAAACCTCATAAAACCCCCAAAACAATAAAGCATGTCTAACACAGTAACTTAAAATCCCTCTTACTAGACTCAATCCTAAAAAAATAACACAACGCAATGTTATTCTGCTTAAACTAAATATCAATAACATACCCAAAATTATTGTCAAAAGAGTTAAGTAAAAAGACACAATATCAAACATAAAATATCCTCCTCTACTAAACGTTGTACAACTTCCAAGACCCCACCATACAACACTTCTATAAATTTTTACAACCAAATAAACACTCAACAAAACACCAAACACTAAACTCCCTCTATATCAGTCAAACTTCCCAAACTTCATATTCGCGTTAACATAACTAAGCCCAACGACACCTCAATGGTAAATAATACCATTAAAGCCAAAAACATTATCCGTCTCTCATCTGTCTGACTCAACAAACAAACTAAAAGAAGCAATACATTAATATTCTCCACTATTATTAAACAATTAAGTAACCGTCTTAGAGACATAATAAAACTAAAGAGTAATACAACCAAACCACCATACAACAAAACTAAACTCACTACTCTACTGTAACATACTCATCTTCTTTATCTACCTCATAAGAGAGCACAGTAGATCTCTTAAATAAAAACATTAAAGCTACAATCAACCCACTAGCAGACTTACTCAAAGTTACATAAGGAGGAACTGGGTGACAAGCACCTAAATAAGTTAGCAATCCAAAAATACTCACAATTCATCAAAAAATCCTCTGACGAAATTCACAATAAACACAAGAAAATTTCATAGTAGGAAGCCACAATAACACTAAAAACCCCAACACTAGTATTAACCCCCCCAACTTCGATTCCACAGAACGCAACATAGCATAAAAAGCTAAAAAATATCACTCCGGCTTTATGGAAACAGGAGTAACTAACGTATCAGCTTCAATGTATCCCTCCACATCCAACAATGTATCAGGCCCAACCAATAATATTATAACAAGCCCTGTAAGAAGACATAGTAAAGAAAATAAATCCTTAACACTAAAATAACTATGAAACAAAACCACATCACCGTACCCCTCTGATAAATATAAAGGATTATTTGAACCCTTTAAATGCAAGTAATACATGTGTAACACTGCCACACCCATTATAACAAAAGCTAGACACACATGCGCAGAAAATACCCGAACTAAGGTATCATTTGTAACAGAAAAACCACCAACAACATACTTAAACAAAGAATTACCTATTACAGGTATTCCTTGTAAAATAGAAGTAATCACTGTAGCAGCTCAATACGACATTTGATGTCAAGGCAAAATATAACCTAAAAAAGCTTCCGCCATCATCAATAAGTAAAGTATAAAGCCAACATTTCAAACTCCTACCTTACCATACCTAGAATAATATAAAGCACGACCCATATGAACAAAATAAAGAATAAAAATAAAAGAAACTCCCCATATATGCCCATAACGCATAAACCAAGAAAAAACCGAATCTTTAGTAAACTCTGTAACACACATAAATCTTAATTTAACATCCGCCACATAAAGAAAAGACAAAATTATGCCCGTACCAATCTGTAACATTAAAAAACTACCAATCATAAACCCCCTACATCATCAATAATTCAATGAAAATTTCGTAGGCAAATCCACCAATTTCTTTCGCATTAAACCTATCATTTATTCTCTCGTACACTTATAATCTTTAACACCACAAGCTAACAGTTTCATATCCTTAACCTACGAGAGATCGTCCTCTTACTTAAAGACGTAAACGCATAAAAAAACTAGTAACCACATAGCATCTACGTAGTGTCAGTATCATACTGCACAATCTACATAATAACGAGGGATGCTACGCATTACAAAAAAAACAACGATCAGTACAACTACACCTATAATCACATGAAGATAATGAAACGCCACAGTTAATATACAACATAAACCATATCTAAACGATATACCACTAAACGGATTATTCTTAAGCTCATAAAACTGCAATACAATAAAACCAATCCCTAATAATAATCCTAACACATACCACAGACGACCAATCCGCAAACCAGCTTTGGCATGAAACACAGACATTAACACAGAAGAACCAAGCAACATAGCACTACTCATTAAAGGCAACGTACTCCACTCGGCTACAGAAGCCACATGATCCTCAGCATCCCATAAAGTCGATAATACACCGTAAAATAACGTAAAAAAAACAACCCTCTCTACTAATAAAAAAATTAAAAAAGCAAATAAAAAATGCTTCTTATTTTGCATAGCCTCCTTAATAATAAACAACACACACAACACAAAAAGTACCAATCCAGACAAACTATACTGACCACCCAATAAAAGTATTTTATAAAAAGTATAACCAATAATCAAAGCGCTAACCAACGACAACCATCTCAT